GCCCTGCTGCGCAAAAATGGGATATGCGTTTGAAATCGATGACTGAGTTATTATATATATCAGGAGCGATACGGAAATGGATCGAGTAATCTGTTCTTTTAGCCAAGAAGGGCTCTTTCTAGTTTTCATGGTCCAATTATTGATCCCGAAAAATTCTACAATAAATTGGGTAGGTTGCTAGTAGAGTTCCCTATCCACGATTCTGTTATTTACTGGAATAATCTTACTGTAATATAGGAGGAACTTCCGGCCTTGGATGGGTCGAAAGAGTAAGTATGATTTGGACTGCTTATGTCCCAAGTCAAAAATGGATTAATATCAGCAGATCCCTTTTTTAGTCATTCATTGAATGATAAATGACTACAAGTGATGGGGATACGCGATTTAAATAATGGAAGATCCAATATTTGAAAACTGTATCTAGAATGACGGGAAGGGTAGAAACAAGGCCAGATATAATTTGATCGTTATGAACAAAACCAAAATCGTTGTAGATAGAGCCAATCATTAGTTCCCAACCATGGGGTGAATGGAATCCGATACAGAAATCTATTAATAAAAGAATCGAAAATGCTTTTATTGTGTCGCTTAGGTTATATAGGAATTCCTGAACCCAAGAGTTAAGAATAATAAGTTCTTCATTACCTATAATAGAATAACCGATTAGAATAAGGAAACATATTAGATTTGTTGAGAAATACAAAATCGTATGAATACAATCTTCATTGTAAAGCTTGATCAATTGAATCGTTTCTTTGTGGATTCCTATACGAAGCCTTTGTAGATGTGTCTCTGGATATTCCTTTATCATTTCATCCAAGAGTAGGAGTTCCTCTAATTCTATGAATTGTTCTAGGATACTCTTTTCTTGAATATCATTCAAGAAAATTTCGGATTTCTTAGTATTCCACCAATTCGTAACCCAAGATTCTATATTTTTCTTAAATGCTACAGAAATCCACCAGGGTAAAAATACTATAGATGCAAGAAATAGAAGAGGAATAAATGCTTTCTTTTTTGCCATTTTTTCATTTAGAATATATTTAATAAACCCGAATCATTCCTCAACTTTAATACATACAATTTTCGAAAAAAAATTTCTATTCCAAGTCCAAGGTATCGAATTACTCTTTGTTTTTATTTGTGATTCGTCGATTAGTCCTGGAGAATTTTGAAGAATCTTTCAAGAATACAGAAATCAAATAAGAGAATTCAAATGAAAATATATATATATATAGTTTCCGGTCATTTCAATTGGTCAAATTCGAAGCCAGTCCATCCTTTCTAGGAATACCTGATGAAAAAACTTTCAAAAAATTTCGCCGGCTACCTATATCATAGACCCATAATACAAAATCGATACTCATAAAGTAGAAGACTTTTTTTGTAGACAAAAAAACTTAGTTCCCCCTTTTCTTTTTGACGTTCTATATATGTTTGATTTGAATAGGCGTTCGGAATAAATTTGAATTAAGTTATACCATACAAAAGGGGGAATTTTCTATTTTTTTGACTCCCAGCTCAGAATGAGAAAGCATCATTCTTTCTTTGGTTTCAAAATACTTCAATCGGAACGCGCAAGAAATAGGCCAATTCTGCAGCTTTTTGTTCCATTTCTCGCGGAGTCAAATTCTCATCAGTACGAGTCAAAGGAATGGCCCCCTGACCTCTAATTTCTAGATAAAGGATACGACGAGGAGAAATACCCTCTTTCAGTTCTATTCTGATAGACTGAATATCATTTATAAGGAATCGGAGGAAGATTCGACGATTTTTTCCCGGAAATCCCCAACGAAAAATACACAGTATTCCTTCTTTTCTATCGAATAGATCATAACCACTACCTACATTCCACGAAATTGTACACCACAGATAGGAGCTAATAAAGAGGCCCGCGATCCCATAGAAAGACATCACGATCCCCTGTGGAAAAAAAATAATTTGTTCTGAGGGAACTAAAGATATCAAATTTCTACCAAGATAACTGGAAGTTCCAACTAATAAAAATCCTAATGAACCTAAAAAAAGTATAACTGCCCAACAGAAATTACTAGTTTTTCGAGACCCTGTTATAGGTTCTATCCATATCTGTTCTGATCGCCAATTCATACTAATCTAGTTGCATTGAAATTGAATTTGAATTGAGTGAATTGATAGAATAACCCAAATGAATTTAACCTTACTTATACTTAAGTACTAAACTATACTTAAGTACGAAACTCGATTTTGTTTCCGAAGTAACTCTCATCAACGAGCACTATTCGAATGTGAACTTTCGGGGGTAATTACTTTAATTCCTTCGATCGAAAAGAAGAGGGTCTCTTTGATATGACCCCCCTAGATATCTATAGCCATTTACTTTCTATTTCAACTATTTCAAACATCTCCCGATCCCGATCTAGTTCTTTTCATTTCAAATAAATAGAATTCATTTATACTCCTATATCATACCAGGTTTCCCACGCCTAAGAGTTCTTTCAGTTATGTTCGGAAGAAATCACGTGTTATACCCTATTCTACTTTCCAATAAACGGATATCCATGTTATTCAAGTCGAAGTCTTGCAAAAACAATCTTCTTTTTGCCCACCCCCAGTCTAAACAATCTTGTTTTTTTGAACATGAAGAAATAAAGAAGCCATTGCAATTGCCGGAAATACTAGGCCTACTAAAGGCACAAAAATAGAGGGAAAGTTTATAGTTGTCATAGAATGGGTACCTCGATTTACTATTTGTATTGTACCTGTTTGTTATATTGTGATAAAAATATCTTAATTTAGAATTCGATATAATTATACTAATTATATCTAAGTGAGTATAGTATATACTAAGTGCAAGGAATGTAGAACTAAATAAACGAACTTAGTCAGCTTTCTATGCAAAATAGATGATTGACCTTAAGACTCGATTCAATTGAGATTTGAAGGAAAGAAAGCGTGCAACTGAAATAACTCACTTAGAACCTCTTTTAAAAGATTACGCGGGACAATTAGATCGAATAAACCTTTATCGAATAAATATTCAGCTTCTTGTGAACCTTCAGGTACTGTCGTATTTAATGTTTCTTCAATTACTCTTTTACCCGCAAATGCAATGTAGGCATTGGGTTCAGAAATAATGATATCTCCCAACATACCAAAGCTAGCTGTCACCCCGCCAGTAGTAGGAGATGTAAGAATTGATACATAGAATAATTTGTTATTTGATTGATAATCATATAAAACAGACGATATTTTAGCCATTTGCATCAAGCTCAAACTTCCTTCTTGCATACGTGCCCCGCCAGAAGCACACACTATAATAAGGGGCAGCTTTTGATTAGTAGCATACTCAATCAAACGGGTGATTTTCTCTCCGACTACGGATCCCATACTACCTCCAATAAACTGAAAATCCATAACCCCTATTGCTAAAGGAATACCATTTAATTGACCTATACCTGTTTGAACAGCTTCGGTTAACCCTGTCTCCTCTTGATAAGAATTAATACGATCTGTATAAGGTTCCTCCAACAAATCTGTATAAGGTTCCTCCGACGAATCTGTATAAGGTTCCTCCAACAAATCTGTATAAGGTTCCTCCGACAAATCTGTATAAGGTTCCTCCGACGAATCTGTATAAGGTTCCTCCGACGAATGAAATTCAATGGGATCCAGAGAGACCATGTCTTCATCCAGAGGATCCCAAGTACCTCGATCAATCAAGAGTTCGATTCTATCTGAACTACTCATTTGTAAATGATATCCGCATTCCTTACAAATATGCAGTTTTGACTTCAAAAACTTCTTATAATTTAATTCATAACAATTTTCGCATTGAATCCATAAATGACTGTAGTCTTTAGTTAAATCCAAATTATTATTCCCAGCATTTGTGCTAGGAGAATTCTTACTTTCATCAAAAATGTAACTATTAGTATAATTGTCATTATCACTTAAAAACGAAGTCTCAATATGCATTTGAGAATGCAGTCTAATCAAAGAATGCAGATAAATGTCAATGCAACTGGCAATGTGCTTATTCAAACTATATTTAGTATCATATTGAATATCAAAAATCTGATTTTCACTATCAAAATATATGGAATAAGTATCCCCTTTACTATCCCTAACTAAAAAAGTATCATCCGAGATGAAATTCCGAATGTCTCTGATACCGAATAAAAGGTCAACATTACTGTTACTCCAACTATGAATTTTTTTTTCTCGATAATTTAGACTCGGATTTTCATTTCTACTAGTATTGTCAATAGGATAACGACTGCCCATAGATTTACTTAATCTACACCTAGGTTCGAATTCCTGCGTAACCAACATCGAATTTAACCACCATTTTTCCATAGAGTTTTCTTGCTCCCTATTTGCATGAAAAAAAAGATGAATAGTCATTCGATGAAAAATAATTTGACTTTTTCATTTCCTCCAATCACTCGCATTATTAATGAAAAAGGGGTAGATATTGATTATGATTCTCCTTTGAAATAATTGGAATAATTCGGTGTATCACTTTATTCTAAATGATAGAACCTTTTTTTAATTTGAATGAAGTAGGGGGTTTCATGTCGTGTGAAATTCGCAGCAAAAGAAGAGAGGAAATTTTTCTTCTCTTCTTTTTTTTTTTTTTTCGTACATTTTTATTTTCGTCTAACAAAAAGTTTATAGTCCAAATACATACATACGGACGAAGGGGACAATATACAGGATGGGTAGAAAAGATTCATATACTTGACTCGATATCGATGGCCCTAACCTACGGGATGGAATAATCTATATATATAAGAATACACCAATCCTAGAGATCCATAGGATTCATTGTGGATCCAACACAATAATAAATAATAGAAAGAAACTTTTGTGTTTTAAATCTTAGATTTGTTATTTAATTTATAATATTTTTATTGTATATCTAAGATCTAGGCAAAAAAGAATTATATTCGGCTCAATCCTTTATAGTAAAAAAAGATTGGGCCGAATATAATTGAAATTCAATTACGGGACTGAAC